GCTAGAAACTGAGGATCAGGTAAAATATGAATCTGATAGAGTAGTTTCTAATAATTCATGAAATTGATTATAATATTCCCCAAATTGTAAGTAGATGTGAGATCTATAAATCTTTGTTATTCATAGTTGTAGAAGCGGTTTTTGTTGGAATCATTTTTTTTTCTTTTAAGGAATTGGTTAATCGTCCAGTAACAAGTAAGAATAGCAAATTTTATTCGATAAACGAAAAAGAACAAAGAATGAAATAATTGGAATCACTAATAATGATGCATGCATTGTTGTATTAGATCGAAATCGGAAGGTTCTTTCTTGACCTAACTAAAAAAATGCAGATTTCTGGAAAGATACAAAATAGAACTTATAAAGCAAAAGAGAATAGAAATGACTAGTCTTAGAATATAGTTGAACCAAAACATCTATTTTTTTTTCGAGTGATCATGTGATAACTTTTTGTTCTCATTCATTCAAGATATTATATAAGTGAACCTATTACGGAATCTAATTAGTTAAAATCAAAGTAAAAGTTTTCTAAGATTACTGTTCGCTCTAAAATAGAAAATTGATTCGATACAAAAAAAAAGAAATGATAAAAAGAGGAATAATTTGATAATTTCATTCCATAATGATTCGAAAAGAGTTTCATTTTAAAACGAAATTAAATGACCCAGTTCTTATTATTCGTTTCTAAGTTGAGTTGAAAAATTATCCAAGAATGAATTCGCCGATTAGCGGTATGGGTAGATGTTACAGATGATGAATCCATTTCTTTTTATACAGTTATGACTTTATCCTTGTTAGTGCTGTCTATAATGATAGATCAATCAAAACCTTTCAATTGGACTTATTCTTTCAATTGGTATTTTTTTTATCTCCTATTTTGCAAAAAAGGAAACTCAGGTAAGTGCTTTTTTATAAACATATGTATAAAAAGAACAGATTTCATTTAGCTCCTTGATGCCTACCATAACTAGTTATTTCGGTTTTCTACTGACGGCTTTAACTATAACCTCAGCTCTATTTATTGGTCTGAGCAAGATACGACTGATTTGAAATTCATTGCACAATTCATAAAAGGAAATCTTTCCGCGAACTTCTGTGTATTTATAGTGACTTACCGTGTCAATTGCCAATTCTTGGTCATTGAGATTCATGGTAATTCGGATTAATATTTAGGTATAGATATTACCTCTTTTTTTCTCCTTTCAAACAAATTGAAATGATTGAAGTTTTTCTATTTGGAATCGTGTTAGGTCTAATTCCTATTACTTTGGCTGGATTATTTGTAACTGCATATTTACAATACAGGCGTGGCGATCAGTTGGACCTTTGATTAATTAACATCTCTTTTTTTGATTGACCTCCTCCTTTCTTTAATATCCAGGAGGTCAAATTCAGATTGCCATTCCAGTTAGTGCTTCAGCCGAATTCGATCGAAGAAGATCCGAATCACGCTCTGTAGGATTTGAACCTACGACATCGGGTTTTGGAGACCCACGTTCTACCGAACTGAACTAAGAGCGCTTTCTTATCATAAAAGATAAGACTGTAAAGAAAAGGATTGGCTCCAATACATCTTGTATGCATACACTATATAGTATCATAACAATGAAAGATTCTATATGATATGTCCAATGTGAATTGATCTCAAAAAATCCCTCGTTACTGCTCAAAGGAGCAGTAATAGGTAGGGATGACAGGATTTGAACCCGTGACATTTTGTACCCAAAACAAACGCGCTACCAAGCTGCGCTACATCCCTTCCATTGGTCTACAGTGTCATTCTAGAGAATTCTTGTCTTGTTTTCCACATCGTTATCTCCTCTATTAAAATAAAATCTAGAATTTTTATGTCCATTTCGTCTTTTTGGTCTCATTTAACATATAATAATAGTAAAATACTTCTATCTATATGAAAAATGGAATGGAACCCCTAGGAAAAAGAAATGAGTCTTTTGGGGCAATATTGGGGAAGAAAGGACATTTTTTCTGTATTTAACAAAAAGTAAATCTTAGTTACTGGATGATTGTACATTTCAATATGTTTCTGTATTACAATAAAATGAAGGAGGTTTTTCAATGCGAGATCTAAAAACATATCTTTCCGTAGCACCGGTACTAAGTACTTTATGGTTCGGTTCTTTGGCAGGTTTATTGATAGAGATAAATCGTTTTTTCCCGGATGCGTTGACGTTCCCCTTTTTTTCATTCTAGTTATTGACGTGGGAAGGAATAAAGAAGATTAGAGATACAATTAAATACCAGCCCCCCCTCTTTTCTCTTTTTTCCCTTTTTTAGAATAAGGGAGGAAAGAGAAAGAATAAAAGTGCATTCAACAGCTGCGAGACTCGGGTTCAGGTTGGAATTAAATTAATATTATTCAATTTCTATGGAAGTAGAATACAAACTGTGGTTCTAGGGAAAGAGTATTATACAAGATACTTATATGAAATACTGTACTGTGATTTGAAATCTAGTTTAGAAATCTTTCTATCTTATTTGCTATATTGATTGTAGTGAAATCTTGCATAAGAGGATAGCAAATTACAAATTCTATTTTGTTTTTTCCTTTCTTCTTTTTCGTTTGGGATTGAAAGAGGAAGAGTTGAGTAAATGAAAAATCCAAAGGAGGTTCATGGCCAAGGGTAAAGATGTGCGAATACCGGTTCTTTTGGAATGTACCGCTTGTGTTCGAAACGGTGTTAATGTTAATAAGGCATCAACGGGCATTTCCAGATATATTACTCAAAAGAACCGGCACAATACGCCTAAGCGATTGGAGTTGCGAAAATTCTGTCCATATTGTTACAAACATACGATTCACGGGGAGGTAAAGAAATAGATCGAACCGAGCACCTGCGCCCTTATCTTACAAGGAAACGGAAAAAATGACATTATATATATATATATAACATATTTAACATAGTTAAAGATAATTATAAACAAACCAAATCCTATTTTTTTATTCTAATTAGAGATACGGCTGAAATAGGATTTTAGGGATAAGAAATAAACTAACCAAACCATGGATAAATCCAAGCGAACTTTTCTTAAATCCAAGCGATCTTTTCGTAGGCGTTTGCCCCCGATCCAATCGGGGGATCGAATTGATTATAAAAACATGAGTTTAATTAGTCGATTTATTAGTGAACAGGGAAAAATATTATCTAGACGAGTGAATAGATTGACCTTGAAACAACAACGATTAATTACTATTGCTATAAAACAAGCTCGTATTTTATCTTTGTTACCTTTTCTTAATAATGAGAAACAATTAGAAAGAACCGAGTCGACCACTAGAACTCCTAGTCTTAGAGCCAGAAAAAGATAGGTTTACTCTTTCTTCACTTGAATTCGAATTCCTATCCGAACTCAAACGGGGATTTCTATTTTGTTGGAAAAATCCAAGAATCCGGATTGAATTCTCGTGTCGTAAGAAAAAAAATAATCTGGGAAGAAGAAATTTTTTTATTGAACGTGTTGATTCATATTTATTTTGACTACTTTCTCATATTTTATCATATTTCTATTCATTTTTATTCGACCTTCCCGGAGTTCATTCTCCGGGCAACTCCGTTTAACCGGTGGATTCCTGCCAACCTACTTCTTTTATGATCTCATTGGAAATCATATAAAGACAATTCCTATTTGATATAGCTATTTGTGCAAGTATTTTACGATTAAGAAGCAACTGTCTCTTGTACCGACCGTTTATTAATCTACTATAACTATAGCATACCCCCCTTTCACGAATTGCTGCATTTATTCGAGTGATCCACAAACGACGAAAATTGATTTTTTGCCTATCCCTATCCCGATGAGCCGAAACCAAAGCTCTTATTTTTTGTTGAGTAATAGTTCGAGTAAGTCTTGAATGAGCCCCCCAAAAGCTTGATGCAAATAAACGAATTTTTGTTCTACGTCTCCGAGCGATATATCCCCGTCTAATTCTGGTCATTGAATAAATGAAACTTTCACGAATAACTAATAGATTTCCTTTCTTTCAGTTATTCTTTTGCCCCTTTCCTAGTATATTAATAACAAAACGGATTTTTCCAATGTATAAACTAAAAATTCCAACGGCTTTGGCTACTATAACCTTCCCAACCACGATTTTTTATAGGCGTTTCACCTCGAAATACGAAATTGTACTATACTAGGTATTAAAAAGAAAAAAATAGCACAATGATAAAGAAATAGTGGATTCCATCGTTTCTATGGTTACTTCTTAAACGGTGAGGTCTTCTCTATACACCGGAGCCCTTACTTCATTTAATCAATGTTATTGCTAACTTGTATAGTTCACATTCTTCGGCTCTACCCATAAATTATCCAGTAATAGGTCTTTCACAACGAGCTCTACCTATACAGTAACGGTATTTAATTATGAAGGTTGGCTGGGTAGCTGACCCTGTTAGTCCGTTCTTGCAAGAGGGGTCTATATTAACTAAGATTTCCTCCGCTTAATGGATAAACGTTTGCTACCAATGGAGAATTGCTTCTCATCTTGAATTGAGGTGAGTGGATTTACACCAATAGAAACCATAAATTTCATACACAATAAAAGGGATATGCTCCATTTTCTTATTTTTAGATAGGAAATGTAGTTCGTTTTTCCGTTCTATCCTATTTGATCATTGATATTCGAACATTGTTCTCTTTCCTTTGTTCTAGTTCATGATCTGAACGAGTCGCACATACACCCTAGTACATGTTCCTCGACGCTGAGGGCATCCCCGAAGCGCGGGGGATTTTGTGACATTTCTAATCGGCTGTCTTGTATTTCTAATAAGTTGTTTAATCGTTGGCATGTTGAATCATATACATAATGGGCTGGTTTAGATCGATCCTAACCGCATGATTATGAATTCCTTTTATTCAAAAGAATAGTAAATAAAAGTCATAGAATATTAATATGAAACTCAGCAGGGGTAATTTCAAATCACGAATTGACGCGAAATCCAGGCTATTGTCATTCAACCGCTACAAGATCAACAATTCCA